CGAATTTGAAAAAGAAAAAGTATTCTTCTTTGTATTTTCTATTTTTAGTAATATTTTTGAAAATTTTTCCATATATTTCACCTATTCTTTTAGGTTTTTATAAATAATAAATATAAATACTAAATATAAAAATATAAAATATAAAAATATCAAATATATATATATATATAGAAAAAGAAATATATAATCAATTCTCAAAACTTCTTTTTTTTTTTTGATCAATAGATGTCTTTCACATCCAGCTATACCTATGAGTAATCTCATAATTTTTATTTAAATGGCAGTTCCAAAAAAACGTACTTCTGCATCAAAAAAGCGTATTCGTAAAAATTTTTGGAAGAGGAAGGGATGTTGGGCATCGTTAAAAGCGTTTTCGTTAGGGAAATCTCTTTCTAGCGGAGATTCAAAAAGTTTTTTTGTGCGACAAACAAATAAAATAAATAATAAAACATAAAACATTGGACTAATCTGAATTGGCCTAACTCGAAAAATTGAATCATTTTCGAAAATCAAATTACTGATTATTGGGTTAATCAATCTGAAATGGAATTCTCGTCGTTCTTAGAATATGTACAATAAGAATTCTTCTGTTTACCTTACCGAATTCAAAAAAACAAAGAATACTTTCTTTTTGTTGACAAAAAGACACAAGCAAGATATTCAATTTTGTTTTTAGTATATATTTTTTTTCATTTCCAAGGTGGGGAGTATTATTTTCCCCATCAACCTTTTTGTTACAATAATATAAGTTTTTCTTTTTTCTATATATCCACTTTTTATCTCTATCTATAGAGGAGCGGATAGAAAACTCTCGTTACTAAAATCATTGAAACTAATTGATTAAACTTCTAAACCTTTTTTGGATTTTCTCTGAATTCCTATAATAGACCACCATATATATCTCGTGATCAATTCACTCAAAAAAAAAGACTTAGTGAAATTATCTGGATAAAGAATGTGTGAATTTTGAAAGATTCAAAATAGATTGTTTTTTTTTCTTCATTGATAAACTGGATTTTTTGTTTTCGATTTTTGAAATCAAATCAATTTTAAATAGTTCAGTAAAACAAAAATTTGAATTCTATCCCTTAATTGAATTGATAGTAGGATTATTTAATTTTACATTAATAGTATAAAATACATGAAAACAAAACTAAGACTCTAAACTAAAACAATGAACCCTCAAATACCTATTTGAAGGAATTTTGATTCATCTTTCCTAAAAAATATTGTAACCGATCCAATTCTTAATTCTAGACGATTGCTTATTCATAGGCTATTATGAGTTCAAGACAAGCCGCTATGGTGAAATTGGTAGACACGCTGCTCTTAGGAAGCAGTGCTAGAGCATCTCGGTTCGAGTCCGAGTGGCGGCACATGTCATCTCCTAAACAAACTAAATAGGTCTTATAATGAATTCATCAATTTTCTAATTAAAGGACTCCTATTATTTTATGATATTTTCAACCGTAGAGCATATATTAACTCATATTTCTTTTTCGATCGTTTCGATTGTAATTACAATCCATTTGATAACCTTTTTAGTCGATGACCTCGTAAAACTATATGATTCATCCGCAAAGGGCATGATAATTAATTGTTTCTGTATAACAGGATTATTAGTTACTCGCTGGATTTATTCGCGACATTTTCCACTAAGTAATTTATATGAATCATTAATCTTCCTTTCATGGAGTTTTTCCCTTATTCATATAGTTCCGTATTTCAAAAAAAATAAGAATTTTCTAAGCACAATAATTGGTCCAAGTGCTATTTTTACCCAAGGCTTTGCTACTTCAGGTCTTTTAACTGAAATACACAAATCTACAATATTAGTACCCGCTCTTCAATCTGAGTGGTTAATAATGCACGTAAGTATGATGCTATTAGGCTACGCAGCCCTTTTATGTGGATCATTATTATCAGTATCACTTCTAGTCATTACAGTTAGAAAAAAGAAAAATCTTTTTTCTACGAGTAATCATTTTTTCAATTTAAATGGTTCATTTTTCTTTGGTGAAATCGAATACATGAATGAACGAAGTAATGTTTTCAAAAATACTTATCTTTTTTCTCCGAAGAATTATTACAGGTCGCAATTGATTCAACAATTGGATTATTGGAGTTATCGGGTTATTAGTCTAGGATTTATCTTTTTAACCGTAGGAATTCTTTCTGGAGCAGTATGGGCTAACGAGGCATGGGGGTCCTATTGGAGTTGGGACCCAAAAGAAACTTGGGCTTTTATTACTTGGATCGTATTCGCGATTTATTTACATACTCGAACAAATATAAGATTGCAGGATACAAATTCAGCAATTGTGGCGTCTATTGGATTTCTTATAATTTGGATGTGCTATTTTGGGGTCAATCTTTTAGGAATAGGACTACACGGTTATGGTTCATTTACATTAACATCTAATTGAATTAATCTTACGAATAGGAATAAAAAGTGTACAGCACATATCAGATCAGATAAAGAAACTTTGTGTGAACCGGCGAGAGCCCTGTGAATCAAATAGAATATTTGATTCACAGGGCTCTCGCCGGTTCACATTTTTTTTTACTTAATTAACGTAAGAGAAGTAGAAAAAGCCTTCTTTTTATGATTGTACAACAAATAGTATTAAAAAATAATAAGATTCTTTTTATTTTTTTTTATTAATCAAAACTATCCATAAAAAAAATTTGATAGAATAACTTCAACCCTTTCAACTGATAGTGAAAGAACGAAATCAGGATACATACCAATACCCAGTACGGGTAAAAAAATAGAGATTAAAAGAAATAACTCTCGCGGTCCAGAATCAAAAAAATAAGAGGTTGGAACATTAAATATCTTATATCCATAGAACATCTGGCGTACCATAGATAATAAATAAATAGGAGTTAATATGATTCCAATTGCCATTACAAAAATAATTAGTAATTTTGTCATTAAAAGATATTTTGGACTAGTAATTAGGCCAAAAAAGACTATTAATTCGGCAACAAAACCACTCATACCAGGTAATGCAAGGGAGGCCATCGAAAAGCTACTGAACATCGTGAATTTTTTTGGCATTGGGATAGCTATTCCACCCATTTCGTCAAGATAAACAAGACGTATTCTATCATAAGTCGTTCCGGCCAAGAAAAAGAGTGCAGCACCAATAAATCCATGAGATATTATTTGTAAAAGGGCTCCGTTGAGCCCCATATCGGTGATAGAACCAATTCCTATAATTATGAAACCCATATGAGATATAGAGGAATAAGCTATTCTTTTTTTTAAATTCCGTTGACCGAGAGATGCCGAAGCTGCATAGATTATTTGCATTGCACCTACTATCATGAGCCAAGGAGAAAATATAGAATGAGCATGAGGAAATAATTCCATATTGATCCGAACTAATCCATACGCTCCCATTTTTAATAAGATTCCGGCTAGAAGCATACAAGTACTATAATGTGCTTCTCCGTGGGTATCTGGTAACCATGTATGTAGGGGTATGATTGGCAATTTGACAGCAAAAGCAATAAAAAATCCGATATATAATAGTATTTCCAAGGCCACAGGATGGGGTTGATTAACTAATATTTCAAAATTTAATGTTGGTTCATTAGAACCATATAAACCGATACCTAGAACTCCCATTAAAAGAAAAACAGAACCCCCTGCTGTGTACAAAATAAATTTTGTAGCTGAGTACAGACGTTTTTTTCCTCCCCACATGGAGACAAGTAGATAAACGGGAATTAATTCTAACTCCCACATGAGGAAAAAAAGTAAAAGATCCCGAGAAGAAAATAATCCTATTTGCCCACTGTACATTGCTAACATCAGAAAATGAAATAATCGAGAATCTCGAGTAACTGGCCGAGCCGCTAAAGTAGCTAAAGTAGTGATGAATCCCGTCAGTAAAATGGGTCCTATAGAAAGTCCATCTATTCCTAATCTCCAATGGAAATCAAAAAAATCGATCCATTTATAATCCTCCACTAGTTGGATTAATGGATCATCCAATAGGAAATGATAACAGAATGCATAAGTCGTTAGAAGAAGTTCTAAGATACACATACATATAGTATACCATCGGATTACTCTATTCCCTCTATGTGGAAGAAAAAAAATTAAGGAACCCGCAGATATTGGCAAAACTACAATTATTGTTAATAAAGGAAAATGATTCGTGGTAAAGACAAGATGCCCAGAAAAATCCGTGCTCAAAATATTTTGAGCACGGATTTTGTCGGTAAAAAAAATGGATTCAAGTAGAGTTTTATTGAACGTATCAATAAGCTAGACCCATACTGCGAGTTGTTTCATGCCATAAATAAACTCGAACACTCAAGAAATCTGTTGGACAGGCGGATTCACATCTCTTACAACCAACACAGTCCTCGGTCCTTGGAGCAGAAGCGATTTGTTTAGCTTTACATCCGTCCCAGGGTATCATTTCTAATACATCAGTGGGGCACGCTCGGACACATTGAGTACATCCTATACATGTATCATAAATCTTTACGGAATGTGACATTGGATCTATACATTTTTGAACATCAAAAATTTTCGGTCTAGTAAACTAACTTAAAATTATAAACTAACTTAGAAATGAATCCCATATTTAGATACCAGACGAATCAATGAGTGATCAGAATCAATCTACTTCCGAATTGGTTTTGGTTTAGGAGCCAGGACAAAAATACTTTGATTTCTTTTGTTTTTGCAACCATGATTATACCTTACCCGTATCAAGCCTGCTAATTTGAATTAATTTATGAATATTCGAATTTCCATTTATCTGATTAATACTATTTATTCAACAAATTTGATTGGTTAATACGAGTTGATTTTCTATTACGATAAATTGATGAAACAATAGCGGGTCCAATAGCTGCTTCAGCGGCTGCAATAGCTATAACAAAAATTGAGAAAATGTCTCCTCTTAATTGACGATTATCAAAAATATCCGAAAATGTTACAAAATTCATATTAACTGAATTTAATATAAGTTCAA